TTTATTTATTTCCTCAATATACTATTTAGGGAGAACACCACCGCCTGCTTTTATTTTCAATAAAAAACAGTCAGAAATTGAAGAAAAAGGTGAAATTGATAAAAAAGAAGAAGGTGAAATTGATAAAAAAGAAAAAATAGGTGTAGAAAGAACTTCCGAAGAATATTCTTCTGCTTCTCTTTTTTCAGAATATCTTTCTGCTTGTCTAAGAGAGGATTGGGACAAAATCGATATCAATGAAAGAGATGAGAAAGATAAAGATCTCTTTGAAAAAGATATCTTTCGATTGGAAAAACCTTTTTTAAGGACGATTTTCGATTATAAACGATTCCATCGTCCTTTGCGATATATAAAAAACGATCGATTTGAAAATGCCTTAAGAAATGAAATGTCACAATTCTTTTTTCATACATCTCAAAGTGATGGAAAAGAAAGAATATCTTTTACATATCCATCTAGTTTATCAACTTTTCTTGAAATGATGCAAAGAAAGACATCTCTCTTCACAACAGAAAAACTCTCCTATGATGAATTGGATAATCATTGGAGTTCGATTAATGAACAAAAAAGAAACAACCTAAGTAATCAATTTCTAAATAGGGCCGAAGCTCTAGATAAGGAATTTTTTGCTTTGGATGTACTCGAAAAAAAGATTAGATTATGTAATGATGAGACTAAAAAATACTTACCTAAAATATATGATCCTTTGTTGAACGGACCCTATCGCGGACGAATCAAAAAAAGTTTTTTATTCTCAATCCAGAATAAAACTTACACAAAAAACTACATTTTGATAAATAAGATTCACGCCATCCTTCTTAATATTAATACTGATTATCCAGACTTTGAACAGAAAATAGATAGATTTGATAAAAAATCATTATCAAATGAAATTCGTTTTTTTTTTAACTTGATCAGTCAATTTTCTGGAAAATCAGTATCCAATTTCCATTTTAAAGGACTTTATTTATTTCGAGAACAAGAAAAGATGGATTCCGAAGCTATAAAAAAAAAAATGAACTTTTTATTGAACGCACTTCTAACTGATGAGGACGATAAACCATTTATAACTAGAAAAGAAAATATTTTAATGAAAGAAAACAGTAAAAAAGTTCCTCGATGGTCATACAAATTCATTGACGAAGACGAATACCTGGAAAGCAATGGTAAAAGAGAAGATTATGAGATTTGTTCAAGAAGACCCAAAGCACCTATAGTAATTTATACTGATACTGGTAACTCAGAGAATGCCGATGCTTATACGTATCCCAAGGATACTGATAAGTCTGATGGAAAAGAAGAATTTTCTTTAATAGATTATTCACAACAATCGGATTTTAGCCGAGACATAATCAAAGGATCTAAACGCGTTCAAAGACGTAAAACTTATAGTTGGGAAATCCTTCAAGCAAGTCCACATTCTCCTCTTTTTTTGGACAAATTTGACAAATCCTCTTTCTTTTCTTTTGAGATTTTCGAGCCAATGAAAATCTTTTTTCTAAATTGGATGTGGAAAAATAAAAATACAGAATTGACAATTTCGGATTATACAGAGGAAAAGAAAAATAAAAAAGAGATTAAGAAAAAAGAGGATGCAGATCGTATGGAAATAGCGGAAGCCTGGGAAAACACTCAAAATGCTCAACCATTCAGAAGTATTGTATTAGTAACCCACTCGATTATTAGAAAATATATTCTATTACCCTCATTGATAATAACTAAAAATATCGTTCGTATACTATTATTTCAATCTCCCGAATGGTCAGAGGATTTAAAGGATTGGAATAGAGAAATGTATATTAAGTGCACCTATAATGGCGTTCCATTATCCGAAACAGAATTTCCGAAAAACTGGCTAACTGAGGGTATTCAAATAAAGGTCCTTTTTCCTTTTCGTCTGAAACCTTGGCACAGATACAGATCTAAGCTACGATCCCCTCAAAAGGAAAAGGATCCAATGAAAAAAAAAGTGAAAAAAACGGATTTCTTCTTTTTTACAGTTTTCGGAATGGAAGTAGAATTTCCCTTTTCTTCTTCTTACCTAAAGCGACGTTCGTTTTTTGATCCCATTTTTAAAGAACTTAAAAAAAGAATAAAAATTTGGAAAAATAATTTTTTTCAAAGAACAAAATCTTTTCTAAATATCACAAAAGAAAAAACACAATGGATCATCCAAATTATTCTATTTCTAAAAGAAAAAAGAAAAAAACTATCATTATCAGAATTGAGAAAAATCAAAATATATGAATTGAATGAAATTCAAAAAGATTCAACAAAAAGTAAGAGTAATCCAATGATTTACGAATCCACCATTCCAATTCAATCTATTAATTGGACAGACTGTTCATTGACAGAAAAAAAAATAAAAGATCTGAATGATAGAACAAAGAAAATCATAAAACAAATAGAAGAATTTAAAAAAGACAAGAAAAAAGGTTCAGAGATAAATATTTGTTCTAAGAAAACAACTTATGATGATAAAAGATTAGAATTACAAAAAAATATTTGGCAGATATTACAAAAAAGAAATGTTCGATTATTCCGCAAATCACATTATTTTTTTCAATTTTTCATAGAAAGGGTATATATAGATATCTTTCTACGTATCATTAATATTCCTAAAATCAATGTACAACTTTTTCTTGAATCAACAAAAAAGATTCTTAATAAATACATTTACAATAATGAAGCAAATGAAGAAAGAAAAAGAAGTGATAAAAAAGATCAAAGTCTAATTCACTTTATTTCTACTATAAAAAAATCAACTTGTAATATTAGGAATACGAATTCACAGAATTTTTGTGACGTATCCTCTTTGTCACAAGCATATGTATTTTTTAAATTATCACAAACCCAAGTTATTAACTTAGATAAGTATAAATTAAGATCCCTTTTTGAATATCATGGAACATCTCTTTTTCTTAAGAATGAAATAAAGGATTATTTTTTTGGAGTACAAGGAATATCTCATTCCAAATTAAAACATAAGAGCGCTCCCAATTCTGTAATGAATCAATGGACAAATTGGTTAAAAGGAAAAGGTCATTATCGATACGATTTATCTCAGAATGGATGGTCTAGATTAGTATCCCAAACCCAAAAATGGCGAAATAAAATGAATAAACGCCATGTGGCTCAAAATAAAGATTTAACCAAATATCATTCATATGAAAAAAACGGATTAATTCTTTACAAAAAACAAGAAATAGACTCATTAACAAATCAAAAAAAAAAAATGAAAAAACAATATGGGTATGATCTTTTATCATATAAATCTATTAATTATGCAGATAAGAAGGACTCATATATTTATGGATATAGATCGTCATTCCAAGCAAATAATAACCAAGCGATTTCTTATAATTGCAACACGCGTAAAAAAAAAAAATGGGATATGACGGATGATATTCCTATCAAGAATTATATAGTAGAAGATTCTATTCTAGATATGGAAAAAAATCTGGATAGAAAGTGTTTTGATTGGAGAATTCTGAATTTTTGTCTTAGAAATCAAATTCATTTTGGGGGTTCGATCGATACCGATTATTATTTTACGCTTCATCAAGAAATAAACCCATCCAATAACAATAAAAAAAAAAACCTTTTTGATTGGATGGGAATGAATGTAGAAATACTAAATCGTTCTATAGCGAATCGGGAATCTTTTTTCTTCTCTAAAAATTGGATATTTTATAATGCATATACGAGTAACCCATGGATCATCCCAATCAAATTCCTTTTTTTGAATTTGAATGTAAATCAAAATGTTAGTGAAGAGAAAAAGATCACGGAAAAGAATAAAACAGAATATGCAAGTCAACTAAATCTTGAAGCATCCCTTTCAAAGAAAGAAAAAGATGTTAAAGAAGATTATGCAGGATCCGACATAAAAAAGAGTGTAAAAAAAGATAGCTACACGATATACATCGAAGCAGAACTTAATTCCTTCCTAAGAGGGTGTTTGCCTTTTCAATTGAACTGGCATTATTGCTTAAATGAAAGAATAATGAATAATATCCAAGTAGGTTGTCTCCTGCTTAGACTGAAAAATCTAAAAAAGGTTGCTATAGCCTCTATTCGAAGAGGAGAACTAAGTCTAGATATTATGAAAATGAAGAATCAGAATACGGAATTGATAAAAAAAGGAATATTGAGTATCGAACCAACTCGTCTGTCTAGAAAAAACCACGAACAATTTAATATGTATCAAATCATAGGCCTTTCGCTTATTCATAAGAGAAAGCACCAAATTATTAAGAAATCCATTACAAGAACAAGAGATCAAAAGCTGACTGAAAATAAAGAAAAAAAGAATTATGATTTGCTTGTTCCTGAAAATATTTTATCCGCTAGACGTCGTAGAGAATTGAGAATTCTAATTTGTTTCAATCCTAAGAATAGAAATAGTGTGCATAGAAATAAGGCATTTTACAATGAGAATAAAGTGAATAATTGCTGTCAAGTTTTGGCTACAAGTAAAGATCTTGATAGAGATAAAAAAAAACTAATTAAATTAAAGTTATTTCTTTGGCCAAATTATCGATTAGAAGATTTAGCTTGTATGAATCGCTATTGGTTTGATACCAATAATGGCAGCCGTTTCAGTATGGTAAGGATACATATGTATCCCCGATTGAAAATTAGTTAATCTACATTTTTCTTTTTTTTCTATTTCTCGTAACATATCTGATATGTGAAAACAAATAGATGCACATACGCATAGTCTTACCCTCTATTCTGAGGCACGATACTAATTCAATGATATATCCTACCCTTTAGATCTAATAACTGTGAAGTCTACAATTTTGCTTTTGTGAATGCATAAATATAGTAGTATACCTATTTGAATTGGGTTGATTAATCAAAATTTAGTTGAAAAATCAGGAACTCTTAAGAAAATTAAGATTATTGTATATACCAAATTGAAAATGAGTGTCATTATTATTACTGATCAATAAAAATATCTAGACTCTATAAAATAAAAAAAGGGGGGGAAAGACAAGCTTTCATTTTTTTATGGTAAAAAAATCATTTATATCCGTTATTTCACAAGAAAAAAAAGAAGAAAACCCGGGATCGATTGAATTTCAAGTATTCAATTTCACCAATAAGATACGAAGACTTACTTCACATTTGGAATTGCACAGAAAAGACTATTTATCTCAAAGGGGTTTACGTAAAATTCTGGGAAAACGGAAACGACTCCTGTCTTATTTGTCAAAGAAAAATGGAATACGTTATAAAAAATTAATTAATCAGTTGGATATTCGGGAGCCACAAACTAATTAATTTGAAGAGTCGTTTTGAATTATTCGATTTATTAGATCTTGAATCTTGATGAACTCGTTTTTGTTTTAAGCAATTCATGGAAGAATGAATCGAGGAAAAACCTATGAATGCCCCAGCTACAAGAAAAGACCTCATGATAGTCAATATGGGTCCTCACCACCCATCAATGCATGGTGTTCTTCGACTTATTGTTACTCTAGATGGTGAGGATGTTATTGATTGTGAACCAATATTGGGTTATTTACATAGAGGGATGGAAAAAATTGCAGAAAACCGAACAATTGTACAATATCTGCCTTATGTAACACGTTGGGATTATTTAGCTACTATGTTCACAGAAGCAATAACCGTAAATGGACCGGAACAGTTAGGAAATATTCAAGTACCTAAAAGAGCCAGCTATATTCGAATAATTATGTTGGAGTTGAGTCGTATAGCTTCTCACCTACTATGGCTGGGACCTTTTATGGCAGATATTGGTGCACAAACCCCTTTCTTCTATATTTTCAGAGAAAGAGAATTAATATATGATCTATTCGAAGCTGCCACAGGTATGAGAATGATGCATAATTTTTTTCGTATCGGAGGGGTAGCGGCTGATCTACCTCATGGCTGGATAGATAAATGTTTGGATTTCTGCGATTATTTTTTAACAAGGGTTGTTGAATATCAAAAACTTATTACGCGAAATCCTATTTTTTTAGAACGGGTTGAGGGAGTAGGCATTGTTGGTGGAGAGGAAGTAATAAATTGGGGTTTATCAGGACCAATGCTTCGGGCTTCCGGAATACAATGGGATCTACGTAAAGTTGATCATTATGAATGTTACGAGGAATTTGATTGGGAAGTTCAATGGCAAAAAGAAGGAGATTCATTAGCTCGTTATTTAGTACGAATTGGTGAAATGGTAGAATCCATAAAAATTATTCAACAGGCTCTGGAAGGAATTCCGGGAGGGCCATATGAGAATTTAGAAATCCGTTGCTTTGATAGAGAAAAGGATCCAGAATGGAATGATTTTGAATATCGATTCATTAGTAAAAAGCCGTCTCCGACTTTTGAATTACCGAAACAAGAACTTTATGTGAGAGTTGAAGCCCCAAAGGGAGAATTAGGAATTTTTCTAATAGGGGATCAGAATGGTTTTCCTTGGAGATGGAAAATTCGTCCCCCGGGTTTTATCAATTTGCAAATTCTTCCTCAGTTAGTTAAAAGAATGAAATTGGCTGATATTATGACAATACTAGGTAGCATAGATATCATTATGGGAGAAGTTGATCGTTGAAATGATAATTGATACAGCAGAAGTACAAGATATCAATTCTTTTTCCAGATTGGAATCTTTAAAAGAGGTGTATGGAATTATATGGATACTTGTCCCTATTTTGACTCTTGTATTGGGAATCACAATAGGTGTGCTAGTGATTGTATGGTTAGAAAGAGAAATATCCGCAGGGATACAACAGCGTATTGGACCTGAATACGCCGGTCCTTTGGGAGTTCTTCAAGCTCTAGCAGATGGAACAAAACTACTTTTCAAAGAGAATCTTATTCCATCTAGGGGAGATATTCGTTTATTCAGTATTGGACCATCCATATCAGTCATATCAATTCTAGTAAGCTATTCAGTAATTCCTTTTGGCTATAACTTTGTTTTAGCTGATCTGAATATCGGTGTTTTTTTATGGATTGCTATTTCGAGTATTGCTCCCATTGGACTTCTTATGTCAGGATATGGGTCAAATAATAAATATTCCTTTTTGGGTGGTCTACGGGCTGCTGCTCAATCGATTAGTTATGAAATACCATTAACTCTATGTGTGTTATCAATATCTCTACGTGTGATTCGTTGAGACAGAAACTTTTCCATGCTCCTTTCTTTTCGTCTTTATTTCTTTTCTTCTTTATAGGAAATTTATAGGAAAGGGGTAGAAAAAATGGAATAGATATCCTGATTTTGGATTTTCATTATTTTTATTCGGAATTCGGATTGATGAACTAAATCAGATAGTTATATGAGTGAAATAAAACAGCTTCCATTTATTCATTATTCATTGATTTAATATTCTAATATTCTATAATATTCTCTAATTTTAATTATTAATTTAATGAAATTGAAATTCAATCTATTTAGTAATAAAATGAAAAAAAATAGATATATATTTTATATTTATAGATATATATTTGTATTTTGAATATAGAATATTTATATTTAAGAATATAATAAACTATTTTAATTTAAACTATTTAATATAATATTAATATAAAATTCTTTCAAATTCTTAATATCTTAATATATATATATATTAAGATATAATATAATATATAGATATAGAATTAATATACTATGATTTGAATTTCATTTGAATCTGCAGTAAAAATATTGAGTCTCATTTTCTATGTATAAGAATTAAGTGAAAAAAAATGATAAACGGAAGAAAGCGTTTACCCCAAAATTGGTTGATTAGTCATCCTGTTTTGAAGCGGGCTCAAAAGACCAACCTTATTGAGTTTTCACTATCGTTTGTATGAATTACCATACATCTATTACCATAAGGGGAGATTGATAAAAAATGCGTGGATGGTTAGAAACACCAAGATACACAAAGGATTAGTAATGGAGATTATGTAAATTCTCCAAAAGAGCATTTCCGCATAATATAAAAAGAATACAAATTGGGGCTTTAAGTTGGTAGAAAAAATCAGGCAGTACTCCCCACAATTCCGATCCAGAGTATGCTCCTATCCACTCATTAAATAAATAACTATCAGAAACGAAATAATCCTTTAATCTTTTTTTAAGTCCCTTTTTGTTTTGCACATAAAAAAAAGAAGAATAGGAACGAAAAAAAAAACAAAAGAATAGAATACAATAAAAAAAAGAGGGATCCCTTTTGATTCTTTCTTATATCCATATTCATGGAAATACAATTTATGTCATTTTTCATAAACTAATGTCGAATTTTTTTTCGTAATCAAAAACGACGGGTTATTGAGAATTCTAAAGGAGTATTTTATTGAATTGAAGAGTTCAATTATTACTCAACAAATTCAAATTATTAAGGGATGAGATCAATTCGGAAGTACCTTTTTTGTATTTATTATTATAACAGACAGAATTCAATTGGTCTAATTCAGGACCGTCCAATGGATTTGAATCCTATCTATCCTAGGGATATATCAAGATAAATAACCGGCCCGGTCCCTTAGATTTATTTATGACCTTCGAGGAGCCGTATGAGGTGAAAATCTCATGTACGGTTCTGTAATAGCGATGGGAACAGTAATGTTATCACCGACTAGGATTATCTAACAGTTTAAGTACAGTTGATATAGTTGACGCGCAATCAAAATATGGTTTTTGGGGATGGAATTTATGGCGTCAACCTATAGGTTTTATCATTTTTCTAATTTCTTCCCTAGCGGAATGTGAAAGATTACCTTTTGATTTACCAGAAGCAGAAGAAGAATTAGTAGCAGGTTATCAAACCGAATATTCGGGTATAAAATTTGGTTTATTTTACGTTGCTTCCTATTTAAACTTATTAGTTTCTTCATTATTTGTAACAGTTCTTTACTTGGGCGGTTGGAATATCTCTATTCCGTACATATTTGTTTCTGAGCTTTTTGAAATAAATAAAACATGTGGAGTTTTTGGAACTACAATTGGTATCTTTATTACATTAGCTAAAACTTATTTGTTCTTGTTCCTTTCTATCACAACAAGATGGACTTTGCCTAGGCTAAGAATGGATCAATTATTAAATCTTGGATGGAAATTTCTTTTACCTATTTCTCTGGGTAATCTATTATTAACAACTTCGTTTCGACTATTTTCACTGTAAAAGATTGATATTCAATATTCATAACTTGTCTCAAACAAGAGAAAGAAACAAAACAAAAATATTCATAGATATTCACGATATGTTCCTTATGGTAACTGGGTTCATGAATTATGGTCAACAAACAGTACGAGCTGCAAGATACATTGGTCAAAGTTTCATGATTACCTTAGCCCACGCAAATCGTTTACCTGTAACTATTCAATATCCTTATGAAAAATTAATAACATCGGAACGTTTCCGCGGTCGAATCCATTTTGAATTTGATAAGTGCATTGCTTGTGAAGTATGTGTTCGTGTATGTCCTATAGATCTACCCGTTGTTGATTGGAAACTGGAAACTGATATTCGAAAGAAACGATTGCTTAATTACAGTATTGATTTTGGGATCTGTATATTTTGTGGTAACTGCGTTGAGTATTGTCCAACAAATTGTTTATCAATGACTGAAGAATATGAACTTTCGACTTATGATCGTCACGAATTGAATTATAATCAAATTGCTTTGGGCCGTTTACCAATGTCAGTAATTGACGATTATACAATTCGAACAATTCAATTCAAATAAGATTCTGTATTTATATTTAGATTTATATAATTTTCTTAATAATATAGTTTATAGTTTCGAAATAGTTTCGAATACTCGTTCGTATAAAGAATTAGATTCGTCCTATAACTGTACCTAGATGAATTCACACTCCTTAGGATTTAATTCAATTAGGAATTTAGTATATAAAATCTTTTCCTGGTCGTATCAATAAGGTCATGAAATTTCAATTTATTTATCTTTTCTTTTTCATCTAATGGATTTACCTGAACCGATACATGATTTTCTTTTAATCTTTCTGGGATCAGGTCTTGTATTAGGAAGTCTAGGAGTAGTATTATTTACCAACCCAATTTTTTCTGCCTTTTCGTTGGGACTGGTTCTTGTTTGTATATCTTTATTCTATATTTTATCAAACTCCCATTTTGTAGCTGCAGCACAGCTACTTATTTACGTAGGAGCTATAAACGTTTTAATCATATTTGCTGTGATGTTCATAAATGGTTCAGAATATTACCAAGATTTTCATCTTTGGACCGTTGGGGATGGAGTTACTTTGGTGGTTTGTACAAGTATTTTTGTTTCACTAATAACTACTATTCCAGATATATCATGGTACGGGATTATTTGGACTACAAGATCAAATCAGATTATAGAGCAAGATTTGATAAATAATAGTCAACAAATTGGAATTCATTTATCAACAGATTTTTTTCTTCCATTTGAACTCATTTCAATAATTCTTTTAGCTGCTTTGATAGGTGCAATTGTCGTGGCTCGCCAGTAAGAATAGAACTAGTAATATCAATCTAAATTCCATTTTGTTCTATTTATTTTATCTCCATTTCCTTTGAATTTTACATGTGAATGGGAAAGTGAAAGATTGTTTATGTTTAAAATAATTTGATTATTCGACTTATTACCAATATCTTCTTTTTGTCTGTACTTGTTATATTCTCTAGTCAATCGAATCTGTTGAAGTGTTGTTCATATTGAAATGAATCAAAATTGATAAGGAGTTGGTCAATGATGCTCGAACATGTACTTGTTTTGAGTGCCTATTTATTTTCTATCGGTATCTACGGATTGATCACAAGCCGAAATATGGTTAGAGCCCTTATGTGTCTTGAACTTATACTGAATGCGGTTAATATAAATTTCGTAGCTTTTTCTGATTTTTTTGATAGTCGCCAATTAAAAGGAAATATTTTTTCCATTTTTGTTATAGCTATCGCAGCCGCTGAAGCAGCTATTGGACCGGCTATTGTTTCGTCAATTTATCGTAACAGAAAATCAACTCGTATCAATCAATCGAATTTGTTGAATAAATAGTATTAATTAGAAAAATTGGAATTTCGAATATTGAAATTCGAATATTTATCAATTCAAATTCGCATGTATGATAACGTATGATCATGTTTGCGAAAACGTAAGAAATCAAAGTATCTTGGCCCTCTGTTATGAATTGATCCAGAGGTAGATTGATTAGAAAAATTCTGGTAAATCATTGATTCATCTGGTGTCGAAATATATGATTCATTTACAAGTTTACTAGATCGAAAATTGCTGATGTTCCAAAATTAATAGAGCCAATGTCTCATTCAGTAAAGATTTATGATACATGTATAGGATGTACTCAATGTGTCCGAGCCTGCCCCACAGATGTATTAGAAATGATACCTTGGGACGGATGTAAAGCTAAGCAAATAGCTTCTGCTCCAAGAACAGAGGACTGTGTTGGTTGTAAGAGGTGTGAATCCGCCTGTCCGACAGATTTCTTGAGTGTTCGAGTTTATTTATGGCATGAAACAACTCGAAGCATGGGTCTAGCTTATTGATACGTTTCAAAAAACCACATACGAATACCTTTTTTTTACTGACAAAAACCCGTGCTCAAAGTGGAAAAGATTTTTTTTTCCATTTTGAGCACGGGTTTTTCTGGCCCAAGTGTATCTTATTTTTACCACGAATTTTTTTCCTTGGTTAACAATAGTTGTAGTTTTCCCAATATCCGCGGGTTCCTTAATCTTCTTATTTCCCCATAGAGGAAATAAGGTAATTAGGTGGTATACTATTTGGATATGCTTAATGAATCTCCTTATAACAACCTATGCATTCTGTTATCATTTCCAATTGGACGATCCATTAATCCAGTTGACGGAGAATTATAAATGGATCCAATTTTTTGATTTTTACTGGAGATTCGGAATAGATGGACTCTCTATAGGCCCTATTTTACTGACGGGATTTATCACCACTTTAGCTACTTTAGCGGCTCAACCGGTTACTCGGGAATCCCGATTATTCCATTTCCTGATGTTAGCAATGTATAGCGGTCAAATAGGATCATTTTCTTCTCAAGACATTTTACTTTTTTTCATCATGTGGGAATTAGAATTAATTCCTGTTTATCTACTTTTATCCATGTGGGGTGGAAAGAAACGTTTGTATTCGGCTACAAAGTTTATTTTGTATACTGCGGGAAGTTCCATTTTTTTATTAATGGGAGTTCTCGGTATCGGTTTATATGGTTCGAATGAACCAACATTAAATTTTGAAACATCAGCTAATCAGTCGTATCCTGTGGCACTGGAAATAATATTCTATATTGGATTTCTTATTGCTTTTGCTGTCAAATCGCCGATTATACCCTTACATACATGGTTACCAGACACCCACGGAGAAGCACATTACAGTACTTGTATGCTTTTAGCCGGAATCTTATTAAAAATGGGAGCGTATGGATTGGTTCGAATTAATATGGAATTATTACCCCACGCTCATTCTCTATTTTCCCCCTGGTTAATTCTATTAGGCGCAAT